CTCTTCCGATCTAGCCATACCATTAGATTATATTGACAATTCCAAAAAACTGTTCATACTATCATCATAGTATGATGACGGTCGGGCGGATATGCCCCCATCGTCTAGTGGTTCAGGACATCTCTCTTTCAAGGAGAAAACGGGGATTCGACTTCCCCTGGGGGTAGGGTACTACGAAAGGAAGTTGATCATGGATTATCAATAAGCCTAGAATGAATTCTTCCTGGGTCGATGCCCGAGCGGTTAATGGGGACGGACTGTAAATTCGTTGGCGACATGTCTACGCTGGTTCAAATCCAGCTCGGCCCAAAAATTCACCGTTCCATGAGAAGGAAACAGAGATGCCTGATCCGTAGAAATAAAGAAAAAGGGTCTATTTTTTTGCTCCATCTCATTGAAAGATTTATTATCTATTTTTAACAATAAAATAAAAAATCACTAGTTACTAATAATCCGCGCTACTCTCACTAAAGCCCGTGTTTATGTGGATATGATATCAATATATCATTCGCGTATCCGTTACGTTACAACATGACGAGTAGAATGTTCTTATGAAACCATAAGAATATGTATGCTATACACCTCGCTGGGATTGTAGTTCAATTGGTCAGAGCACCGCCCTGTCAAGGCGGAAGCTGCGGGTTCGAGCCCCGTCAGTCCCGAACTAGGATCCGATGAATTTCTCAATTCATTTTTTTTTTTTTTTTTTTTTAGCGAAAGGGAAGACGGGGAGCAAAATGGAATCTCCGTTGCGGGAGGGGGATTTTTATTTCTTTTGTTTCGCATTTATCATCAGACAAATAGGGGAATTTCTTTCACTAGTACTGATTGATAAGGGAGAGACATATGTAGATTAGTACAATCGGTAGTATTGCTATATTCAGACTGACTATATTCAGTATTTTAAATTTAAGAGATACCATACTCACTTTCTTTTTCGATTGTTCTTGATCAATGAAATGGAATAGAGTGCCCATATTTTTGGGGGAGTACAGACATAAATTGTCTTCGTTTATTGTACGATACACTTAATATAAATAGAATTTAATTACCCGGCGAAGTACTTTTCAGGTTAAAGCACATCCTTTCTAAATTCCTACTTTTTTTTGTGTATCCTCAATTATTAATACTAATTGGAAACAATCTATTTCATTCTCATTCAAATTGCATACTGCGTTTTTCGTGTATACGTTCCAATCCCAATCCAATAAAGAGAGGATACTAAATAAAAGAAAAGACCAACCAAGCAACGTCCCCTTTCTTATTCTTAGTAAATTTCATTTGTTCGAATATTCGATTTTTTATCCTTAATCCTTTCTTTTTTCTATCTCACTTATACTGTTTGGATCTGTGTATGACCCAGAGAATACTGGTCATATCATATGATACTTCATAATTTTATGTACATAATTCTATGTATAAGTAGGAAAGTTGTATAAGGAAGATGCTAGGTTATAGAAAAGAAAAAGTGAAAAAAGGGGACGAAAATCCAACGGCGGGTATTTCTGATACAATCAAAAATGGTATTTTTGATTTAGTATGGATAAAGGATCTTCCTATGTTATACTATTCAATTTTCGACGATGAATTCATTTGATAGATCAGAAATTGTTATTCATAATATTGATCTGATTCAGTATTATCAGGATGTAATTCATCCCATTGAATTTACAAGAGTCAAATTTCTCATCTCTATGGGATTAGATCCCGAGTTATTGCGAAACAAAAAAAAAGAAGATTATGGAAGTCAATATTCTCGCACTTATTGCTACTGCACTGTTCATTCTAGTTCCTACTGCTTTTTTACTTATCATCTATGTAAAAACAGTTAGTCAAAATGATTAATTTGAATTATTAATTCTTATCAATGATTTAAGAAATGAAAGAAAGGGATTCAAGCTCTAAGTCTTAAATGAAATGATTAGGCTGGAATCAGAAGTATCTTAGTAAGTATCTAATAAGCTAGTGTGGTAGAAAGAACTATAGTTCTTTCTACCACACTGGCTAGTATTGTATACTATTTTTTATTATATAAAGTTGTATTGTATACGAATATAGGCTTCATATAGATCAAATTACAATATGTACATATATTAGATGTACATATAGATAGCACTCTAATTCTATTTCTTTTATTTTGATTTCCCATCTCAAGAAGTCACAATTAAGGGATGATCCGCGGAGTTATATGGTAACCTCTTCGGATTTTATTTGGAAAAGGAGTAGAGTAGAGCCTGTCCATTTTTCATGCTTAAACATGAAATGAGTCAAAAAAAGCATAAAAAAATTTCTAGGAGTCTAAAACAAATGTTAAATGTGTGATATATGGATCGCTCAATGGAAGAAAGATCTAATTTTATTATGTGTTATTTATGTGTAGGACCTTTTTGGACAATCACTAATCGCTTCGTTTCCAGCGGAAAGAAAATATGTATTGTCGTAATAGCGGAACGACTTTCTTTTAGAAAGGTAAAAGGAAAGAAAAAGGGAAATAAATAAAGAAAAAAAAATAGGTATTGGTTTTTCTTATTGTAATATCCATAATTCTGATAAGAGTTGATTCACCAAAATAGAATATTTAGGAAACGGTTGGATTGGAAAAAATCTCCTATCATGCGTAGATTTGAGTTTCGAAATACAATTATGATAATCTTTCATTACTGTATTCAAGTACAATTTGGAAGAGATTTTTTTTTTAAGGCTTCGAAAAATGATCAATAAAGAGTTGATACAGTTCGATTGAGCAATCGATTACTCAATTAGTAGTGCCCCCAGCCCTAGAGTCCACTCCTTCCCCATACTACAAGTGAAAGGGAAAATGTAAAGACTACCATTAAAGCAGCCCAAGCAAGACTTACTATATCCATGTGAATTATGCCCCTATTTCTATGAAGGAATTATTCTGTTATTGATTAATAATCATAGTGGAATCAATGGCGCAGAGTCAAAATAGGATTCTGAGTTAAGACTGTTGATGAACCAAACCAATTCAATGAATACACCCGTAACAAGTTTCTATATTTTAGGGTTTCTGGTAGAATCAGGAAGCATTAAGTACAAATACGATGATACACACGTTTTTTCTTTGGAAATAGCAAAGGAATGCTCCTCTAATGGAGTGGAGCATGTAAGAGTAAGATATAGTAAGACCCTTTGTTTGTTTTGATACCTTTCTTTACTAAGCAAAAAGCATAAAAATATACCATCAAGAGAGATAACTATCTATCAGATACCTCTATTTCCTATTTGATCTAAGCTTACTGTCTTTCTTTCTGTGAAAGAATCGGGAGAACCCACCACCACTATTCCTACATACATTTTTTCTTTTCAACTTTGAACTTTACTTTATTTACTCTATAAAAATAAGAGTAGACCAACCATTCTGATTGCATGTCTGAGCACTCATAGCCTCTCGTGAGTCTGGATAAAAAGTATCTTCGGGCCTTTCCACAACTCCTAAATAGATTTCCCAACGTCGTATCCGATCTAATTTAATACCAGACGGTATCGCGAGACACTACTTTGTTTAATAAGGGCAGTTTAAGAGATCTTGATATGATAGTCTTTCGTATAATCTCTTCTTCAATTCTAGTACCAAAAAAGGAGTGCCCTTTAGGAACCCTTGGATACCGAGATTTCCGACCTTAGTTCTGAATCCCAGAATTGACTCTCGCCGTTTATTTGATTTTTCAATTAAATAAAATAAATGGCCCGAACCTATCATTAAATTAATAAGTGAGAGTTGCTTCATCCCTATTGATACCGGTTTGTTTGGGCTACACCCAGATTTTGAGAAAAAAAAAATTACAGTCTTTTATAAAACCTATGCTATGGGTTATAAAAATCAAGTATTGACACGTCCGCTTAGTCCTTTGCCTCTGCTTCTTGCGGAGCAAAAATTCATCGAATTTAGATCAACAGGATAAGAAATCCCCAATCTTTTGTTGATCAGGCGACACCCGGATTTGAACTGGGGATAAAGGATTTGCAGTCCCCCGCCTTACCACTTGGCCATGCCGCCAAATTCGGTCCAAAATAGATAAAAATATTATCTATATTCTATTTCTATTACTAATTCTTTTTTTTTATTGGATCTAGTTTATATTATTCTCTTCGATTGATTGTATCTCAAGCTTAAAAACTTCCCTTCTTTTTTTTTTTTTTATTGAGAGTAGAAAAAATGGATTTCCGGTCACAGACTGAGGCAAATCGGAACCATTAACAATTTACTTTGAATTAGTGAACGGTTCTTCCATTTTTATCTCCAATGAAATTTGGTTTCCTTGAATGGCAAAAGAAAATAATAAAATCAAATTGATTTATGACTAATATGACTAATCAGTATTCATTTTTTTCAATAATCAATCCTTTTCAATTTCAATTATAACAACATATATGTATATATGTAAATCCCAGAACAGAAATTGTTACCTAGATACCAAGCCGGATCTCTCTCTTATGTACATATCCCTATAGAGAATCATCCTGTTTCAATTTTTCATTGAATATTTGAATATATTGAATAGAAAATACAAATTTTGATGGAGTGTGGCCCATGTTGTCCCAAGTGAAATTTCAATAAAAGTTGTGATATATGGCTAGATAGATAGCCGTATCAGCATGTACTTAATAAATACAATACTATTCTTAGTATATTTATATTATATTACGCAACGCAATTTAATCGTATTCTAAAAATTCCACTCACTACCAAAAAGAATCCGCGAATTCTTTTTTGAATTAGTGTGTTAAAAAAAGGAAACTCTATACTACTTTTGATTATTCTGTCTTTATCTCATTCATAGAGAGGAGATTGAACCATTTATTTTTTTGTTGGTATCCCATCGGATCGTAATATCATAATAATAGGTAGAAATTGGATCAATTTTGATATTCTATACAAGACTCCAAAGTGACAGAATTTTTCCAGGAATATTTTATCAATTTATTTCTATTTTTACCTATCCTGTCGCAAATTCGAACTTGGGTCGAAAATGCTC